TTTTGCTTATGTACAAAGTAACAAATATTATAATTGGATCGTTCGATCACTTTTCAGTCATTCATTGAATGATAAATCACTACAAGTGAAGGAGATACACGATTTAAATAACGAAAGATCCAATATTTAAAAATTGTATCTAAAATGACTGGAAAAGTAGAAACAAGACCGGATATAATTTGATCATTATGAGCAAATCCAAAATCTTTGTAGACAGAGCCAATCATTAATTCCCAACCGTGGGGCGAATGGAATCCTATACATAAATCAGTTAATAAAAGAATAGAAAAAGCTTTTATTGTGTCGCTTAAGTTGTATAGGAATTCTTGAAACCAAGAGTTAAGAATAACAAGTTCTTCATTACCTAGAATAGAATAACCACTTAGAATACCGAAACAGATTATATTTGTCGAGAAGTGTAAAATTGTATGGATGCGATCCTCGTTGTGCATCTTGATCAATTGGATCGTTTCTTTGTAGATTTCGATGCGAGGCTTTTGTAAATGTGTTTCCGGGTATTCCTTTATCATTTCGTCCAAACGTAAGAGTTCCTCTAAGTCTATGAATTCTTTTAGAATACTCTTTTCTTGAATATCATTCAAAAAAATTTCGGATTGCCTAGTATTCCACCAATTAGTAAACCAAGATTCCAGACTTTTATTAAATGAGAGAGAGATCCACCAAGGCAAAAATACTATAGATGCAAGATATAGAAGGGAAATTAATACTTTCTTTTTTGCCATTTTTTCGTCTGTGAATTTTAAAATTTTTAATGAACGCACCTCATTCGTCGACTCTATATGATACTAATATTTCTATCAAGCATAAGTGCTATTACAAGTCATCGATGTATTTCCGGATTTTTTTTTGATTCAGTACAGCGGTTAGTCCTTGAATTTAGAAAGAATATAGAATAAGAAAGAGCCCTCTTCAAATTAATAGTAGTCGGATTTCGAGACGAAAGAACTCCCGTTCTATCAAAATATCAAATATTTAGAAAATAATTCTTTACTTTATGATGAAATGTTTTGTTTTGATATATGATGAATCTATCATTTAGATTTGTTACTGAATTGAGTTAAGTGGATTTACATACGCATAAAAAAAATTGTGGACATAAACAATTTCGTTTTAGAATTGTTTCATATACGTTTGCTTTGGCTCGAGTAAGCGTTCTGAAGAAACTTCAGTTAAGTTCTGCTATAGAAAAAAAGATGATTCTTGAGTTTTTTATCTCTTGCAAAGTATTCATTCTTCAGTTCCTTTTTTCAAAATACTTCAATTGGTACACGCAAGAAATAGGCCAATTCAGCAGCTTTTTGCTCAATCTCTCGTGGAGTAAAATTCTCATCAGTACGAGTCAAGGGAATGGCTCCTTGTCCTTTTATTTCCATATAAAGGACACGACGAGCATAAATACCCTCTTTAATTTCTATTCTGATGGACTGAATGTCTTTCATAAGGAATCGGAGGAATATGCGACGATTTTTTCCAGGAAATCCCCAACGAAAAATACACACTATGCCCTCTTTTATATCGAATCGATCATAACCACTACCTACATTCCACGAAATTGTGCACCACAAATAGGAGCTAATAAAAAGACCTGCGATCCCATAGAAAGACATCACGATACCTTGTGGAAAAAAAATTATTTGCTGAGAAGGAAATAAAGATATAAAATTCCTACCAAAATAACTGGACGTTCCAACCAATAAAAACCCTAATGAACCTAAAAAAAGAATAAAGGCCCAACAGAAATTACTTGTTTTTCGAGACCCCGCTATAAGTTCTACCCATATACGTTCTGATCGCCAACTCATACTCTAACTAGACCTAGTTGCATTTTATTGGAATTGGGAGAATAACAAAAATAATTTTTTTTTTACTTTTTTTTGTTTCCGAAGTAACTCTCATCAACCAGCACTATTATGATGTGAACCTTTAGGGATAATTCATCGAATTTCTTAGATCCAAACTAAAATAATAACATCCCTTTCATATGATTTCCTAATACATATAGATATATTGACTTTACATTTCAGAAATTCTCCGATCTATTTGAAAATAGTTATAATTCATTTATCATGTTTACACATACATAAGAGCTTATGCCCGAAGGAAGCCGCATATTATACCATATTTTACTAAATAGATATCCGTGTTATGATCCAAGTAAGTCTTGAAAAAAAATATATATATATAAGATTTGTCCTTGTTGTATCTAAAAAATCTTGTTTTTTTGAACATAAAGAGATAAAGAAGCCATTGCAATTGCCGGAAATACTAAGCCCACTAAAGGCACAAAAATGGAGGGGAGACTGTTGAGAGTTATCATAGAATGGGTACCTCGATTTAATATTTGTACCTGTTATTTATTGTTATATTTATTGTTTTATATTTGAACCTTATCCTTATATTGTTATAAAGATATCTTATAATTCATATATAATTGTTATATTATACTAAGTATACCTAAGTGAGTATATATATACTTAAT